AACCAAAAATGGAGGATCGAATAAGAATTTTAAAAAACCATTTGCAACAAAAATGGGTTATTTCTTGAACTTAATTAATGAATTTGTTACAAAATAAAGTTTCAATTTAAAGAGACTCTTTCCAATAGTAATAGAAAAAAATCACAAAGAAGAAAAAGAAGAAAAAATGGATGAAGAAATTAATAAAAAGATTAATACATAAAATAAATATAATAAGAGATAAAAAGAGATGCGACCACCTCCTACATATTTTATGCCTTCTCCTGCAAAGAAACTCGTAAAGCCAACTCCATTGGTAATTCCATCAATTACTCGTCTATCAAAAAAAGAAGTTAATTCCGCCAATCTTCTTATGCCTTCTGTTAAAGATATTGCATAAAAAACATCTATGTAACCACGATTATAGGACCAATCATATATCACATTTATTATTTTGTCCCAAAGAATTCTCTTAGGACCTTTTTTAGCAATCAAATTAAGGAATTTCAAATTTTGTAAGGATGAATAAATCGGCTTATATAAAGAAGACGCTATAAATATCCCAAAAGAAGCTATACTGACTGAAAAAGTTGAATTTGTTACAAATTCATACCAATCTACAGACTTATTTTGATTTTGATGTAAAAGACTTAAAGACGGAATTAACAGTTTGGATAATATATCCAAATTCATTTCTTCTTGATTGAATTGATTGAAAGGCATTCCTATAGCTCCAATAAACAAGGTAAATAGTACCAAAACAAGCATCGGAAATAATATAGTATTATCCGATTCCTGGGGATAGGAAAAAATTCTTTTAGTACCAAAATGATTAATAGTAATAAAAGGACACGTCATCTTTCTTACAGTACCACCAGTTTGATATATTTTCTTCCAAAAAAAACAAAAAAAAGAAGCTCTTTCATTATTATTTTTATTATTTATTGTTAATAAAGGTAATAAACGCATTTTTTTTTTTAAGATTTTTGATCCCTGTTTACCCCATAAAGATATTGAATAGAATGCGCTGTTTTTTTTACCACTATAATTTTGAAAATAAATATTTAAATGCCCTTCAAAAGTAAGTAAATAAACCCGAAACATATAAAATGCAGTTAATCCTGCTGTGGAAAAAGCTATTATTGCGAAAATAGGTGAATACGACCAACTATCATTAAGAATTTCATCTTTGGACCAAAAACAGGCGAGAGGTGGAATACCACAAAGAGAAAGGGTTCCTAATAAAAAAGCAATTTTTGTAATTGGAACATGTTTTGTTAAACCACCCATAAGAACCATATTTTGACTCTTATCCGGAGAATAGCCAACAATACCTTCCATTGAATGAATAATGGATCCAGATCCTAAAAACAACAATGCTTTCGAATAAGCATGAGTAATCAAATGAAATAAAGCGGCTCGATAGGAGCCCATACCTAAAGCTAACATCGTATAACCCAATTGAGACATTGTAGAATAAGCTAAACCTCTCTTAATATCTTTTTGAGCCAAAGCTAAAGTAGCTCCTAATAGTACTGTTATTATACCTATCAAAGCTATTAGCTTCATTATGTAAGGTATAACTACGAAAAGAGGAAGAAGTCGAGCTACAAGAAAAATTCCCGCTGCTACCATGGTAGCAGCATGTATTAGAGCCGAAATAGGGGTAGGTCCTTCCATGGCATCCGGTAACCACACATGAAGGGGGAATTGCGCCGATTTAGCAATTGCACCGGAAAATAATAGGAAAGCGCACAAGGTAACAAATAAAAAATGAACCTCATTATCATTATTATAAATCAAGTTATTGAATATTTCAAACAAATCCTGAAATTCGAAACTGCCTGTTATCCAATAAAGACCTAAAATTCCTAATAATAAACCAAAATCGCCTACACGATTAGTTACGAATGCTTTTTGACAAGCATTGGACACAATAGGTCGTGTGAACCAAAAACCTATTAATAGGTAAGAGCACATTCCAACCAATTCCCAAAAGATATAAATTTGGATTAAATTCGAACTGGTAACTAATCCCAGCATTGAAGTATTGAAAAAACTCATATAAACAAAAAATCTCAAATAGCCTTGATCATGAGACATATAACTGTCACTATAAACAAGAACCAAAATTCCAACTGTAGTAATTAATATTAACAAAATAGAAGTAAGTGGGTCAATCAAGTGCCCGAACTCTAAGGAAAAATCATTGTTGATGGTCCAAGACCATATATATTGATAAATGGAACTGCTATTTATTTGCTGAATAAACAGATCGATCGAAAAAACCATAACTATACTTAACAATAAAACACTGGGAAAAGCCCATATACGGTGAAGCTTTTTTGTTGACACCGGAAAAAGTAGCAGTCCCATTCCTATTAACATAGGGACTGGAAGTGTAACGAAAGATATAATCCATAAATATTGATATGTATGTTCCATAAAAAAAATCTTATTATTTTTAATAAAAAAAAAAAATGAATTAAGTTTAACTTATTTTATAACTGTATAGAAAATAGAACCTTTGATGCCTTCAATCCAATTATAAAGAAGTACCAGGTAGATAAAAATGTGTAAATTTTGACTGATCTAGTTTAGATCATATGTTTGGGCTGGATAATGTATCAAGGTATATACATTAAATTAGATAAGATTTTTAAATTTTAAAGAATTTTAAAGTCCGGGACAGAACTCGAAACTTTTTTGTTATATTATATGTCCATAAATCAATACCTAATGGGGTTGCTAAACCTTAACACAAATTTTCTACCTAACGAAACCCTAAGGATTAATACAATAAAATAGTTTCAGAAATCCCTTGAATGGAATGTTGAAATTGAAAAAATGAAAAAAAAAAAATTCATTTTTTTTTTTCATTAATTTTAATGTTTCTAAAAAAATATTACATTGAATTAACTCCTTCAAGCTCGCCGAGTGAATAAAAAAAGGTTATTATAATTTTGAGCAAGCCGCCATGGTGAAATCGGTAGACACGCTGCTCTTAGGAAGCAGTGCTAGAGCATCTCGGTTCGAGTCCGAGTGGCGGCATAACATTTTAAAATTATCTATTTTAAAATTATCTAATTCTAATTATTAAAAGGATAGAATAAATCCTATAATGAATTCAATTCCGTATGTAGAATTATGGATAATTAAAGTATTCCCCCCTTTTTTTTATGATATTTTTGACTTTAGAACATATATTAACTCATATATCTTTTTCGGTCGTTTCAATTGTAATTATAATTCATTTTCTAACCTTATTAGTCAATGAATTCGTGGGACTCTATGATTCGTCAGAAAAAGGCATGTTAACTACTTTTTTCTGCCTAACAGGATTACTAATTACTCGTTGGATTTATTCGGGACATTTACCAATAAGTGATTTATACGAATCATTAATATTTCTTTCATGGATTTTCTCTATTATTCATATGGTTCCATATTTTAAAAAACATAAAAATTATTTAAGCACAATAACCGCACCAAGTACTTTTTTTACCCAAGGCTTTGCTACTTGGGGTCTTTTAACCGACATGCATCAATCTAAAATCTTAGTACCTGCTCTCCAATCCCAGTGGTTAATAATGCACGTAAGTATGATGGTATCGGGCTATGCAGCTCTTTTATGTGGATCATTATTGTCAGCAGCACTTCTAGTAATTACATTTCGAAAAGTCATAAGAATTGTTGGTAAAAACAATAATTTATTAAATGATTCATTTCCCGTTGATGAGATCCAATACATGATGGAAAATAAAAGTATTTTTAAAAATACTTTTTTTCCTTCTTCTAGGAATTATTACAGGTTTCAATTGATTCAACAATTAGATCATTGGGGTTTTCGTATTCTTAGTATAGGGTTTCTTTTTTTAACCATAGGTATTCTTTCAGGAGCAGTCTGGGCTAATGAAGCATGGGGATCATATTGGAACTGGGACCCAAAAGAAACTTGGGCATTTATTACTTGGACCATATTCGCGATTTATTTCCATACTCGAACAAATAAGAATTCGGAAGGTTTAAATTCTGCAATTGTCGCTTCTATCGGTTTTCTTATAATCTGGATATGCTATTTTGGGGTTAATTTATTAGGAATAGGACTACATAGTTATGGTTCATTTACATTAATATCTAATTGAATTGAAGAAAGAGTTTGACAAATATAACCATAGGACAGCTTAACATATATATAAGAAGCTTCAGGGAAGTCGTTGAGAACCTTTTGAATCACTCAAGTAATGGAGTGATTCAAAAGGTTCTCGCAAATGCTAAACATATCTGATTACAATTCCGTTTTTTTATTTTATAATAACTAATAACTACCTATAAAATTAGAATAATTACCTATAAAAAAAAAATTAGCTATAAAAATAATTAGATAGAATAGCTTCGACCTTGTCAACTGATAATGAGAAAACGAAATCCGGATAAATACCAATACTGATTACAGGCAGAAGGATAGCAATCGAAACAAATAATTCTCGTGGTCCAGAATCAAAAAAATAAGAATTTGTGGCATTAAACAGCTTGTATCCATAGAACATCTGGCGTAACATAGATAATAAATAAATAGGAGTCAATATCGTTCCAACTGCCGTTACAAAAGTAATTAGTATTTTTGGCATTAAAAAATATTTTTTGGCGGTAATTATTCCAAAAAATACTACCAATTCCGCAAAAAAACCGCTCATGCCCGGTAATGCAAGAGAAGCTAATGATAAGATACTGAACATCATGAATATTTTTGGCATTAGGGTAGCCATTCCGCCCATTTCGTCAAGATAAACAAGACGTATTCTATCATAACTTGTTCCTGACAAGAAAAAAAGCGCAGCGCCGATAAATCCATGAGATATTATTTGTAAAATGGCCCCGTTGAGTCCCATATCGCTTATAGAGCAAATTCCTATAATTGTAAAACCCATATGAGATACAGAAGAATAGGCTATTCTTTTTTTTAAATTTTTTTGACCAGAAGATGTTGAAGCTGCATAGATTATTTGTATTGCGCCTACTATTATCAACCAAGAAGAAAATATAGAATGGGCGTGGGATAATAATTCCATATTTATTCGAACCAATCCATATGCTCCCATTTTTAATAAGATCCCAGCTAAAAGCATACAAGTACTGTAATGTGCTTCTCCATGGGTGTCTGGTAACCATGTATGTAAGGGTATAATCGGTGATTTGACAGCAAAAGCAATAAGAAATCCAATATAGAATAGTATTTCCAAGGTCACAGGATATGATTGATTAGCTGATGTTTCAAAATTGAATGTTGGTTCATTGGAAGCATAGAAAGCGATACCTAAGGCCCCCATTAATAAAAAAACAGAACTTCCTGCAGTATACAAAATAAATTTTGTAGCTGAATACAGACGTTGCTTTCCCCCCCACATGGCTAGAAGTAGATAAACAGGAATTAATTCTAACTCCCACATAATGAAAAAAAGTAAAAGATTTTGAGAAGAAAATAATCCTATTTGACCACTATACATTGCTAACATCAAAAAATGAAATAATCGGGAATCCCGAGTAATTGGCCGAGCCGCTAAAGTAGCTAAAGTGGTGATAAATCCGGTCAGTAAAATAGGTCCTAGAGAAAGTCCATCTATTCCTAATCTCCAGTAAAAATCAAAAAAATTAATCCATTTATAAGACTCCGTCAATTGGATTAAGGGATCGTCCAATTGGAAATAATAAGAGAATGCATAGGTCATTAAAAGGAGTTCTAGTAGACATATAAATATAGTATACCACCTAATTACCTTATTTCCTCTATGAGGGAAAACGAAAATCAAGAAACCCGCGGATATTGGTAAACCTACAAATATTGTTAACCAAGGAAAAGAATTCGTGGTAAAGACAAGATACACTTGGACAAGAAAAACCCGTACTCGAAAAAAAAAATCTATTTTTTTTTTATTATTATTTTTTTTTTCGAGTACGGGTTTTTGTCGGTAAACAAAAAATCAAATGTATTCAAGTGGTTTTTTCTGGAAAGTATTAATAAGCTAGACCCATGCTTCGAGTTGTTTCATGCCATAGATAAACTCGAACACTCAAGAAATCTGTTGGACAGGCGGATTCGCATCTCTTACAGCCAACACAGTCTTCTGTTCTTGGAGCAGAAGCAATTTGCTTAGCTTTACACCCGTCCCAAGGTATCATTTCTAATACATCCGTGGGGCAGGCCCGGACACATTGAGTACACCCTATACATGTATCATAGATTTTTACTGAATGTGACATTGGATCTATAATTTTTTTTTTTTTTTACGTCATAAATTTTCGATCTAGTAAATTTTTAAATGGATCATATATTTAGACACCAGATGAATCAATGATTTATCATAATTTGTCTATTCAATTTCGGATCGACTCATGAGATAGAACCAAGATACTTTAATTTCTTACGTTTTCGTAAACATTATCAGATACGCTATGTATTATAGATGTCAATTCAAATTAATGAATCTAACTATTTTATATGATTAATACTACTTATTCAACAAATTCAATTGATTGATACGGATTGATTTTCTATTACGATAAATTGACGAAACTATAGCCGGCCCGATAGCTGCTTCAGCGGCTGCGATAGATATAACAAAAATTGATAAAATATTTCCTTTTAATTGTCGACTATCAAAAAAATCACAAAATGTTACGAAATTTAGATTGACGGCATTCAATATAAGTTCAAGACACATAAGGGCTCTAACCATATTTCGACTCGTGATCAATCCATAGATACCGATAGAAAATAAATAAGCACTCAAACCAAGCACATATTCGAGCATCATCGCCCAACTCCTTATCGATTTCGATTTATTTCAATATGAACAATGAACAACAATTTAACATCAACAGATTAGATTGACTAGAATAAGAATATCACAAGGACAAAACAAAAAAAAAATAGATTGGAATATAGATCGAATAAAAGAATTTATATATGAATAATCTTAAAATAAATGGGATAACATAGAATAAAGTCTGATTTGGATTGCGATTGCCAATTTAAAAGATTTATTACTGACGAGCCGTGGCAATCGCACCTATCAAAGCAACTAAAAGAATTATTGAAATAAATTCAAATGGAAGAAAAAAATCTGTTGATAAATGAATTCCAATTTGTTGACCATTACTTACCAAATCTTGCTCTATAATCTGGTTTGCTCTTGTAGTCCAAATAATCCCATACCATGTTGTATTTGAAATAATAGTAATTAGTAAAACAAAAAGACTTGTACAAATTAGAGAAGTAAGACCATTCCCAACAGTCCAAAGATTGAAATCTTTGTAATATTCTGAACCATTCATGAACATCACAGCAAATAAAATTAAAACATTTATAGCTCCCACATAAATAAGGAGCTGCGCCGCAGCTACAAAATGAGAGTTTGATAAAATATAGAATAAGGATATACAAACAAGAACCAATCCTAATGAAAAGGCAGAAAAAATTGGATTGGTAAGTAATACCACTCCTAGACCTCCTAATATAAGACCTAATCCTAGAAAGACTAAAAGAAAATCATGTATTGGTCCAGGTAAATTCATTGTACGTAAAATAAAAGATAAAAAAATCAAATTCTTTTTTTTTCATGACTTTATTGACCCGACCAGGAAAAACTTATTTAGAATGGGTTCCTAATTGAATTAAATCCTAAAAGATTTAAATTACTGTAGTACCGCTATCGGACTAATCTCATTCTTTCTCGAAAAAATGAAAATTGACACTTTAATTTTTATTTCGAAATAGAAATAATTATGGATAGAATTATGACTATATTAATAGATTTTCAATCCAAATTAAGCTGCGCTGCAATTCTTACCAATCAATCAAATCCAATCGCTAGTTGGGATTTGTAGCTTTTGTAGTTATTGACCAAACAAAATGAAAAAAAAAATATTTCAGACTTTTAGATCAAACCTAGATCTTTGTTTAATGATTAAAAATGACTCTTCAATCAATCTTTAATCAAAGGGGGTTTGCCCATTTTGATTAAAGATTGAGGTGAATTCGAAATTGTTCGAATTGTATAATCGTCAATTACTGACATTGGTAAACGACCTAAAGCAATTTGGTTATAATTCAATTCGTGACGATTATAGGTAGAAAGTTCATATTCTTCAGTCATTGATAAACAATTAGTTGGACAATACTCAACACAGTTGCCACAAAATATACAGATTCCGAAATCAATACTGTAATTAAGCAATCGTTTCTTTCGAATATTAGTTTCCAATTCCCAATCAACAACAGGTAAATCTATAGGACATACACGAACACATACTTCACAAGCAATGCATTTATCAAATTCAAAATGGATTCGACCGCGGAAACGCTCCGATGTGATTAATTTTTCATAAGGATATTGAATAGTTACAGGTAAACGATTTACGTGGGATAAGGTAGTCATGAAACTTTGACCAATGTACCTTGCAGCCCGTATGGTTTGTTGACCATAATTCATGAACCCAGTTACCATAGGGAACATATCGTGAATCTCTATGAATAATTTTATATTTGTTTCTTTATCTTGTTTGAGACAAACTATAAATATAGAAAAGAATTACTTTATAGTGAAAAGAGTTGGGAAGAGGTTGTTAATAATAGATTGCCAAGAGAAATAGGTAAAAGAAATTTCCATCCAAGATTTAATAGTTGGTCCATTCTTAGTCTAGGTAAAGTCCATCTTGTTGTGATAGGAATGAACAAGAACAAATAAGTTTTAACCAATGTAATAAGAATACCCATTGTTGTTCCAAAGACTCTACCTACTTTATTTATTTCAAAATCAAAAAACTCCGGAACGGATATGTATGGAATAGAGATATTCCAACCGCCCAAGTAAAGAACTGCTACAAATAATGAAGAGACTAATAAGTTTAGATAGGAAGCAACATAAAATAAACCAAATTTGATACCCGAATATTCGGTTTGATAACCTGCTACTAATTCTTCTTCTGCTTCTGGTAAATCAAAAGGTAATCTCTCACATTCTGCTAGGGAAGAAATGAAAAAAATGATAAATCCTATAGGTTGACGCCACAAATTCCATCCCCCAAAACCATATTTTGATTGTGCCTCAACTATATCAACTGTACTTGAACTGTTAGATAATCATAGTCGGTGATGACATCACTGTTCCCATCGCTATTACAGAACCATACATGAGATTTTCACCTCACATGGCTCCTCGAAGGCCATAAATAAATCTAAGGGCCAGATCATATTATTTATCTCGATATATTTGTAGGATAAATAGGATCCAAATCTATCGGATGCCCCCCCAATTCCAAAATTTGACCAATGTAATTCTGTCTGTTATAATACTAAAATAAAGTACTTCTGAATTGATCTCATCTTTTAAGAATTTCAATTTTTCTTTCTTGAGCAATAACTTAAATCTTTCAATAAAATACTTCTTGTAGAAATACCAATAAATATTTTAACCTATCATTTTCGATTACGAAAAATAATTAGACAGTCCATTATTTCATGAATTATGACACGAATTCGATTTCTATGAATATCGATATAGGAAAGAAAGAAGAAAAAGGATCTCTTTTTTTTCTTTTTCTATTGTAATTCTATTCTTTTTTTTTTGTTCCTATTCTTCCTTCTGAAAAAAAAAGGTAAAGGATTAGTTCGTTCCTGATAGTCATTTGTTTAATTGGTGGATAGGAGCGTACTCTGGATCGGAATCATGGGGAGTACTGCCTGATCATTTCTACTAATTTAAAGCCCCAATTAATATTCTTTTATTTTGGATAATTCTATTACTAATCTTTTATGTATCTTGGTGTTCCTAACCATCCACTCATTTTTATTTTTACTCAACTGCTCGGTAGCATTACAGTAATATATATATATATAAATGATAGTAAAATGCTCGGTAGCATTACAGTAATATATATATATATAAATGATAGTAAAAACTCACTAAGGTTGATTCTTTGAGTCCGCTTTCAAGCCAGGATGACTAATCAACCAATTTTGGGACAAATGATCTCATCTTCTTATGTTTATTTCTGCTTTACTGTTGTACATAAGAAATGAGTCTCGATTTTTTTTACTGCAAATTTAGAAGCTGTTTTCTTTCACTCATATAACTATCTAATTTAGTTCATCAATTCAAATGATGAATAAAAAAATAAAGATATATATTCAATTAATTTCACCTTCTTCCTAATAAAGAAAAAGGGAATAGGGAAAAATTTATGTTTCAACGAATCGCACGTAGAGATATGGATAATACACAGAGAGTTAATGGTATTTCATAACTAATCGATTGAGCGGCAGCTCGTAGACCACCTAAAAAGGAATATTTATTATTTGATCCATATCCTGACATAAGAAGTCCAATGGGAGCAATACTTGAAATGGCAATCCATAAAAAGACGCCGATATTTAGATCCGCTAAAACAAAGTGATAGCCAAAAGGAATTACTGAATAGCTTAATAGAGTTGATATGACTGCTATGGATGGTCCGATACTGAATAAACGAGTATCTCCTCTAGATGGAAAAAGATTTTCTTTGAAAAGTAGTTTTGTTCCATCCGCTAGAGCTTGAAGAACTCCAAAAGGACCGGCATATTCAGGTCCAATACGTTGTTGTATCCCTGCAGAAATTTCTCTTTCTAACCACACAATTACTAGTATGCCTATCGTGATTCCCAATACAAGAGTCAAAATAGGGACAAGCATCCATATAATTCCATAGACCTCGTTTAAGGATTTCAATCTGGAAAAAGAATTGATAGCTTGTACTGTTGTTGTATCAATTATCATTTCAACGATCAACTTCCCCCATAATAATATCTATGCTACCTAGTATTGTCATAATATCAGCCAATTTCATTCTTTTAATTAATTGAGGAAGAATTTGCAAATTGATAAAACCCGGCGGGCGAATTTTCCATCTCCAAGGAAAACTACTTTGATCCCCTATTAGAAAAATTCCCAACTCTCCCTTTGGTGCTTCAACTCGAACATAAAGTTCTTGTTTCGGCAATTCAAAGGCGGGAGAAGTTTTTTTACTAATAAATCGATATTCAAAATCATTCCATTCTCGATTCCTTTCTCTATCAAAACTTCGAGTTTCTAAATTTTCATAAGGCCCCCCTGGAATCCCTTCCAAAGCCTGTTGAATAATTTTTACGGATTCCGTCATTTCACCAATTCGGACTAAATAACGAGCTAACGAATCCCCTTCTTTTTGCCACTGGACTCCCCAATCAAATTCGTCATAACACTCATAATGATCAACTTTACGAAGATCCCATCGTACTCCGGAAGCTCGTAGCATTGGTCCTGATAAACCCCAATTTATTGCTTCCTCTGCACTAACAATACCTATTCCTTCAACGCGTTCTAAAAAAATAGGATTTCGCGTAATAAGTTTTTGATATTCAGCAACTCCTGTTAAAAAATAATCGCAGAAATCCAAACATTTATCTAGCCAGCCATGAGGTAGATCAGCTGCTACTCCTCCGATACGAAAAAAATTATGCATCATTCTCATACCAGTGGCAGCTTCGAATAAATCATATATTAACTCTCTTTCTCTAAAAATATAGAAGAAAGGGGTCTGCCCACCAATATCTGCCATAAAAGGGCCAAGCCATAAGAGATGAGAAGCTATACGACTCAACTCCAACATAATTACTCTGATATAGCTAGCTCTTTTAGGTACTTGAATATTTCCCAACTGTTCCGGTCCATTTATTGTTATCGCTTCTGTAAACATAGTAGCTAAATAATCCCAACGTGTTACATAAGGCAAATATTGTATAATTGTTCGGTTTTCCGCAATTTTTTCCATCCCTCTGTGTAAATAACCTAATATTGGTTCGCAGTCAATAACATCTTCACCGTCTAGACTAAGGATGAGTCGAAGAACGCCATGCATTGATGGGTGGTGGGGACCCATATTGACTATCATAAAGTCCTTTCTTGTAGCTGGTACATTCATAGGGGGTTCCTCGATTTATTTTTCCATGAATTACTGAAAACGAAAAGAAGTTCATCAAAATTCAAGTTTAAGATCTAATAAATCAAATAATAAAAAAAAAAAGACTCTTCAAATTAACGAGTTTTTGATTCCCGAATGTTCAACTGGCTAATTAATTCTTTATAACGTACTCCATTTTTCTTTGCCAAATAAGACAGTAGTCGTTGGCGTTTTCCTAGAATTTTCCGTAAACCTCTTTGAGATAAATAGTCTTTTCTATGTAATTCCAAATGTGAAGTAAGTCTTCGTATCTTATTAGTAAAACTTACTATTTGAAATTCAACGGATCCCTTGTTTTCTTTTTTGTCTTCTTGTGAAATAATTGAAATGAATGAACTTTTTACCATAAAATGAAATCCCCCTCCTCCCGCCTTTTTAAGATAGTTTTATTGATCAGTAATAATAAATAATGGAATATTAAATAAGAATGTCAGTTTGTTTGAATTTGGTATACACAATAATCTTCAATTCGTTAGGAATTCCTAATTTTGTCAACATTAATCAATCCAATTTTTTTTTATTCGGCTAGAAATACATAAAGAATGGTATATTTCTTCCCTTACAAAAGAAAAAAAAAATTATATCTATATCTAAAAATTTAAAACGAAAAATTGGATTGATTAATTTTTAGATCAAATTGATACATGATTGAATTCCATGTATCAGAATGGAATATGGGATGTAAAACAATGTATATGGACCTCTCCTTGTTTTCATATATTTCATATACTAGATTAGATATGCTATGGGATATATATGACAAATGGACCTTTACCGAATTTTTAATCGTGGACATATATGTATCCTTATCATACTAAACCGACTAGCATTATTGGTATCAAACCAATAGCGATTTATACAAGCTAAATCTTCTAATCGATAATTGGGCCAAAGAAAAAGTTTTAATTTAATTAGTTTATTTTTATCTCTATCAAAATGTTTGCTTTTATCTATAATGTGAGCGTGGTTTTTTATGTTATTATTATTGATAATTTCTGTATTTATATCATTTCCATTTTTTGAATTGAAAGAAATTAGAATTCTCAATTCTCTACGATGTTTAGAGGATAAAAGATTTTCGGGAACAAGTAAATCATAATTATTTTTGTCTTTATTTCTAGTTAAACTTTGATTTATTACAATAGATTCGGTAAAATTCTTTTTATCAATATAGTTTTTTTTTCTGTATCTTTGATTAATTTGTTGTTTTCTCTTATGAACCAATAAAATATTTATGGTTTGATACATAATAAATTTTCCATCATTTTTTACCGACAGACGGGTTGATTCGATAATCAATATTCCCTTTTTCATCAATTCTGTAAGAGTTAAATCTTTCTGAATCATTAGAATATCTAGACTCAGTTCTCCCCTTTGAATAGAGGATATAATAATTTCTCGTGGATTTGTCAATCTAAGCAGGAGACAATATATTTTTATATTATTGATTATTTTTTGATTTAAAGAATCATCCCATCTTAATTGAAAGCATAAATACCTTTTTAGCAAGAAATCAAGTTCTGCTTCCGTATTACTTTTGTATTGCTTTTTCTTTCTACGCTCTTTCCTGTCTGATCTTACATAATCTTCTTCAACATCTTTTTCTTGGTTTACTAGAACTGATTCAAGATCTACTTGATCCTCAGACTCTTTTTCTTCATGATTTTGATTCTTTAATTGAATGGATTTTGTTTCATTCGATGATATAGATATAAAAGGATCGTTATTTTTCTTTTTGTTGATTTTTTTATTTTCACTAACATTTTTAGTTCCATTAAAATTTAAAAAAAGTAATTTGATTGGTATCACCCATGATTTTATCTTATATGCGTTGCAAAGTATCACAAATTTTGGAAAGAACCAAAATTCTAAATTTGATGTGGGACGATCTAGTATTTCTTCATTCATTCCCATCCAATCAAAAAGGTTTTTTTTTTGTTTGGTTCCGGTATCGATCCAGGATTCAATATCGACTTTCTTTCTAAGACCAAAATGGAGAATTCTCCAATCCAAATATTTTCTATGCGAGCTTTTTTCCGTATCGATAATATCATCTTCTGCTAGATGCTTATTGACAGGGATACCTCCCGACATATCAAATAATTTCCTTTTATCTATTTTGTAATTATAAAAAAGCTCTTGCTTATTATTTAATTGGAATGGTAATTCATAAATAGATGAGTCTTTTTTATCTTCATAATTAATGGATTTATATAATAAAATATTATATCTATAGTATTTTTTAAAATTATCTTTTTGGTTCGATAATGAATCTACTTCAAAATTATTTTGTTTTTCATACTGAATTAATTGGTCTTTGTCATATAAATTCCATTTATTTAAATCTTTATTTTGAATCATATGCTGTTGATTCATTCTATTTCGCCATTTTTGCGATATTAAGCTAGACCATCTGATCTGAGATAAATCGTATTTATATTGATAATTACTTCTTACCCAGTTTTTCCATTCATTCATTACAGAATTTCTAAAATTTGTATCTTTTAATTTGAACTGAAATCTTCCTTGGACTCCAAAATAATCTTTTATTTCATTCTTAAGAAAAAGAGATGCTCCATGATATTGAAGGACAGATCTTAACTTATATAGGTTAATAACTTGGACTTGTGATAATTTGTAAAATACATATGCTTGTGACAAGGAGGTTATGTTATAAAAAATCTTCGAGTTCTTATTAAAATTACTAGAATTAAATGCCTTTTTTATAATCGAGATAAAGTGAATTAGTGTATTTTGATTTGTTTTATCAATTCTTTTGTGATTTTCTTTTTTATTATACATATAAATGTATTTATTAATCATTTTTCTTGGTGATTCAAGAAAAAACTGTACATTGATCCTCGGAATATTAATGATAGCTAGAAGGATATCTATATATATCTTTTCAATCAAAATTTTGATAAAAAAATATGATTTACGGACTAATTGAGCATTGTTTCTTTTTAATATCTGTAAAATATTTTT